GTGGTTCTGTTTATTGTTTAGTTGGATAAGGTTGACTAAAGTGTTTATGTTTATTGGTTTAAAAATATGTGGGTGTGGTGGGGTTTGGGGTTATTCATGTTGATGTTGTGTAGTGGGGCGGGAATATAGTGGAAAAAGAGGATTGATATTGTGCAAAAAAATTTTTTAAAAAATTTTTTTAAAAATTGTGGGAAAAAACTATAAAAAAATTTTTTCAAAAAAAAATTTTTTTTTTTAAAAATTTTTTTTCAAAAAAAATTTTTTTATGGTAATTTTAGGAGTGTCAAAAATACAAAAATATGAAAAAAATTTTAAAAAATGTAAAAAAATACTTTTTACTGAAGTCGCGATTTTCCTTTGTTAATTTGAATGTTAAGGGAAAATTGGACATCGAAAAAAGTGAAAAATATGTCTAGCAAGCATTCATCTATATACCCTATTTAGTTGGGGGNGTGGATTAATACAGAACCAAATGCGGATGGCAAGTGCATCAGTATCCGAATGAGACTACAAATACGCAAACCGTCTCATTAATCGGTCCCGGGACAGAGACGAATTACGAAGACCATTGATGCTCAGACCTAAATTGTGAGCCTACTGACCTAGCATACTATGGGGGTACGTTGAAGTAGNTAAGAGAAAAAAAAGAGAACTAGATGAGACAAAACGTATATGGATGCCGGAGTAACGAAATAAAATGGTGACTCTCTCATACCAAATGTCTATTGAAAAGGAATGTGTGGGGACTAAACTGTTATAGACCCTGAAGTAAGAACCAGTGGCCCGTGTACCATTGTATATTAAATGTGGGTTCCTGAAACTAGCGCATACCGAGTCCGTGACTACAAGCGGTGATTCGAGTCTCGTAAGAGGTGGAATCTTTGAAGGCTAAGCTAATGCCAGGTATTACTACATAGACAAGTTAGTACTGAACAGCCAGTGAAATCATGAGTTGTCATGAAGCATGGTTTAAGGGTAGTAGGTGGATATCTATGAGGATTTATAATATGTACCGGACAATNTAAATGTATGATAGGACATAAATGTAATTGAGATATGTCCTATATAAATTAATGNACAAANNTACATAAAATATACCCACAACATGTATAATGAAAGATATACATAGTTATGGGGGGGTAGGGGGGGTGAGGAGGAATATTTATGTGGGGAGTTCCTATAGTTGAGAGTCAACGACAGTTTTTCAGATTGTAGGCCCTGAGTTNAATCAGGTGGGAATATATGACATATTTTGTGCTGTTTTTAGGGGTTTGTTTCGTGCTGGGGGCTTTGGCAGTGGCATCAAACCCATCACCCTATTACGGGGTGATGGGTTTGATGGTGGGGTCGATTGCAGGATGTGGTTGATTAGTTAGTTTGGGCGCATCGTTTATTTCGTTAGTGTTGTTTTTAGTATATTTGGGGGGAATGTTGGTAGTATTTGTCTACTCGGTATCGTTGGCCGCTGACCCATATCCTGAGGCGTGGGGCAGCTTAGGTGTTTTGGGGAGTGGGTTTGGTCTATTGATGGTAGTTGTAGTGGGGGCTGTGTTGGGAGGTTTTATTGGGATAGGGGGGTGGGTAATAAACACAGTGGATTGTAGTGGGGTAGCTGTTGTTCGAATAGATTTTGGTGGTGTGGCTATATTTTATTCGTGGGGGGCGGGGATGTTTATGGTGGCGGGGTGAGGGTTGTTGCTGACGTTGTTTGTGGTGTTAGAGGTTGTGCGGGGGGTGTCTGGTGGAGCTGTTCGGGCGGTTTAAGGTTGGATAGGTTCAGAGAGTAGTTTAATGTAGAATACCAGCTTTGGGAGTTGGAGGTAGAGGTTTGAGCCCTCTTTTTCTGAAGGGTTTACTCTAAGAAGAATAAGTCTTCAATTTTTGGTTTACAAGACCAATGTTTTATATAAACTATTAGAGTATGGATATAAGATTTTGTTTTCTACGCTTCCGGTGATGGGGAGAAGGAAAAGTAGAGTGAAAAAGTAGGTGAAGGAGGCTATTTGGCCGATGATGATGAACGGATCCTCTACAGGTTGGCTTCCGATTCATGTTAGAACTAGTAGGTTGGCAATTAGGAATCAGAATAGTATTTGCGATGCTGGGCGGAATGTTATGGAGCGTAGTTTAGATTTATGCAGGAATGGGGACAGGAATAGGATGAGAACGGAGGCAGCTAGTGCTAGGACACCACCTAGTTTGTTAGGAATAGATCGTAGGATTGCGTATGCAAATAGGAAGTATCACTCTGGTTTGATATGTGGAGGAGTAATTAGAGGGTTGGCAGGGGTGAAGTTTTCTGGGTCTCCAAGAAGGTTAGGGAAAAAGAAGGTTAAGGTGAGGAGGGGAATGAACAGGAGTGTAAAGCCTAGGATGTCTTTTGTAACGAAGTATGGGTGGAATGGGATTTTATCGGAGTGGGAAATAATGCCTAGGGGGTTGTTGGATCCGGATTCGTGGAGGAACGTTAGGTGAATGATAGAAATGCCAGCGATTAAGAAGGGCAGGAGAAAGTGTAGTGCGAAAAATCGAGTTAGGGTAGGATTGTCTACTGAAAATCCCCCTCAGGCCCATTCTACTAGAGTTTGTCCAATGTAGGGAATGGCTGAGAGTAGATTTGTGATGACGGTAGCCCCCCAAAAGGATATTTGTCCTCATGGTAGGACATAGCCAACGAAGGCAGTTCCTATGAGGGTCAGGAGGAGAATAATTCCAGTATTTCAGGTTTCTTTGTAGAGGTAAGAGCCGTAGTAAAGTCCTCGGCCAATGTGAAGGTAGATGCAGATGAAGAAGAAGGAGGCTCCGTTTGCATGAAGATTTCGGAGAAGTCAGCCATATTGAACGTCTCGGCAAATGTGGGATACGGATGAAAAGGCTAGGTATGTGTCAGCAGTGTAATGGGTTGCTAGTAGAAGTCCTGTTATGATTTGGGTTATGAGACAAATTCCTAAGAGGGATCCAAAGTTTCATCAGGCGGAAATGTTGGAGGGGGAGGGTAGGTCGATTAGGGAGTTGTTAACTACTTTTAAAAGTGGGTGTGATTTTCGAATGTTAGGGGCCATTGGTTTATGTTAGTAGTAGGATAAGAATAATTGACAGGGCGAAGGAGCTTAGGTAAGTTTTAATTAACCCCGAATGTATTGGTGTGAGGGATTTAGAGCATGTGGTTTGGAGATTTGATAGTCCTTCAGGTCCGAATTTTTTGTACCAGAATTGGTCAATTAAGTGTGATGCGGTTTTTTGGCCAGAATCTAGGAGCTTGTAAGGGATTGTTCGGTGGGTTAGTGGATTGAAGTAGCCTAGCGTTATGGAAAAATTAGAGTAAGTATTTTGTTTAGGGTAGGTAAAATTATGGGTTAAGTCCAGTAATTCTAAAGCTAGGAGGATGCCAAATGAGGTGGCTAGAATGGCGGCAGTTTTGGTGATGGTAGGTATGGTTATGGGAGGTGTTTGGATAGGTATAATATTAGATGAAATGATAAGTCCAGCAATGATGCTTCCTAGTGCGAGGCGAGTGATGGGGCCGTAGATGGCTTGGTTATTTTCATTAATAGGGGTGATGGATGTAATTCGGCAGAATCCTGTTTGAACTAGGAGGGTTATTCGGAGGGAGTATGTAGCGGTAAAGGATGTGGCGATTAGGGTGAGGAGTAATGCTCAGGAGTTTAGGTAGGAGTTGTTAAGGCTTTCAATAATGAGATCTTTGGAGTAAAATCCTGCTAGAAAGGGTGTACCAATTAAGGCGAGATTGCCGATGGTGAGGCAAGATGTGGTTGTGGGTAAGAGGTTTTGTAGTCCGCCTATTTTTCGAATATCTTGTTCTCCAGCCAGGTTATGGATGATTGATCCTGAGCACAGGAATAGTATAGCCTTGAAGAAGGCATGTGTTGAGATGTGTAGGAATGTCAGTTGTGGAAGGTTTAAGCCGATAGTAACTATTATTAGTCCGAGTTGACTAGATGTGGAAAAGGCAATGATTTTTTTGATATCATTTTGTGTGAGTGCGCAGGTAGCGGCGAAGATTGTGGATAATGCCCCTAAACATAGGCATGAAGTTAGGGCGGTGGGGTTGTTTGTTAATATGGGATGGGTTCGAATAAGAAGAAAAATGCCTGCTACAACTATTGTACTAGAGTGTAATAGGGCAGATACTGGAGTGGGGCCTTCTATGGCAGCTGGGAGTCAAGGATGGAGGCCAAATTGTGCTGATTTGCCAGTAGCAGCGAGGATTAATCCGAGAAGCGGTAGGATGGGGATTTGGTTGTTGTTCGTAGGCGGTTGCATGTCTCATGAACCAATGGAGGAGGCTAGTCAGGCTAGGCTAATAATGAGACCAATGTCTCCAATGCGGTTATAGATGACTGCTTGGAGGGCTGCAGTGTTAGCATCGGTTCGTCCGTATCATCAGCTGATTAATAAGAAGGACATAATGCCTACGCCCTCTCAACCAATAAACAGTACGAATATGTTGTTTGTAACGGTTAGGATTAGCATGGCAATAAGGAATGTGAGTAGGAATAATAGAAATTTTGTAATAAGGGGTTCTGAGGCTATGTATCATGTTGAGAATTGCATAATGGATCAGGTTACGAATAAGGCAATTGGTAGGAAAGTTATTGAGTATTGATCTAGTTTGAAGCTCATGGGGATTTTGAAGTTGGTGGTAAAGTTTCAGTATCAATAGGAGATGATGATGTTAGTACCTGAGACTATGTAGATAGATAATGCTGTAAGGCTAATGAAGAAGGCAGATTTTACTGAGGATGTAATAGTTGAGGGGGTGTTTTTATAGTGTGGCAGAAGAAGAGGGGAGATAATTGGTTTGGAGAGGGTTATCAGAGTTAGAAGGGTTAGAGTGTTTAGGAGTAATGTAATCTCCATTGCTTTTACTTGGAGTTGCACCAAGATTATTGGTTCCTAAGACCAGTGGATTGACTATTATCCTTTAAAAGCAAGGGGGCTGAGGGTTTAGTCTCAGATGCAGGAATTAGCAGTTCTTGCTGGTTGAACCTCCCCTTGGTGAATAAGAAGGTTTAAACTTCTATTTTTAGAATCACAATCTAATGTTTGGGTTGAAACTATATTCACTTATGATAGGTTGGAGATGAGTTCGGGTTTAAATATGAGAAGAAGTAGTGGAAGGATATGTAAGGTTATAAGAAGATGTTCTCGTGTGGTTGAGTGGGGCAGGGAGGTGATTGGGGTGGGGGGTGTTCCTCGTTGGGTTGTTTGGAATATGGATAGAGTATATGATGCGGTGAGTAGGGTTGTGAGGCCGGTTAGGATAATTGTAGGAGGGGATCAGTGGAAGAGGGTAATTATAATAGAAAGTTCAGCTATTAGATTAGTTGAGGGGGGAAGGGCTATATTTGTAAGATTAGCAAGCAATCATCAGGTGCATATGAGGGGGAGTAGCGGTTGTAGGCCTCGAGTTAAAATGAGAGTCCGGCTGTGTGTTCGTTCGTAATTAGTATTAGCTAGGCAGAATAGTATTGAGGAGGTGAGGCCATGTGAAATTATTAAGATTATTGCCCCTGAGAAGGCTCAGTCGGTTTGAATTATGCAGGCGGCAATGACTAGGCCTATGTGACTAACAGAGGAGTATGCAATTAGTGATTTTAAATCGGTTTGACGTAAGCAGATTGAACTGGTTATGAAAGCACCCCATAGGGCTAGGGTAATGAAAGGGTAGTGTAGGTAGGAGGTCAGTGGTCCTATAATTATTGTAATTCGTATAATGCCATAGCCGCCCAGTTTTAAGAGGAGTGCAGCAAGGAGTATCGACCCTGCAATGGGGGCTTCTACATGAGCTTTGGGGAGTCAAAGGTGAAGGCCATATAGTGGGGCTTTAACTATGAATGTAATGAGGAGGGCTAATCCTGTTAGGATATTAGTTCAGGAGGTGGTGAATGTGGGGTTTTGGAGCTTTATGGCAGGCAGATATAAGGATCCGGTTTGCACGTTGAGGTAGAGTAGGGAGATTAGTAGTGGGAGAGAGCTGATAAGGGTATAGAATAGGAGATAGATGCCAGCGCTTAGACGTTCTGGCTGATTACCTCATCGGGTGATTAAAATGAGTGTGGGGATTAGGGTTGCTTCGAATGAGATATAGAATAGGGATAGTTCAGTGGAGGAGAAGGCTAGAAGGATAAATGGTTGAATGATGATAAGAGTGGAGGTAAAAATGCGCTTTCGTATGACAGGTTCGAGGTGTAGGTGGTTTTGGCTAGCAATTAGTATGAGAGGGAGAAGTCAACATGATAAAACTATAAGGGGGGCTGAGGTTTGGTCGATTCCAGCTCATGTGGTGAGGTGTTTGTGGGGAAAATACGTTGGATAGAGTCATTGAAGGCTTAGAAAAGCGATTAGTAGGCTGTGAGTTGTAGTGTTAGCTCAAATGAGGTTTTTGGGTGAGAGAAGGGTTACGGGGAGGAGTATAATTGTAGGGATGATGATTTTTAGCATTGCAGTAGATTTAGGTTGTGTAGGTGGTCTGAGCCGTGGGTTCGGGTGGAGGCTACTAATATGGCCAGTCCGGTGGCAGCTTCGCAAGCAGAGAAGGACAGCATGAGGATAGGGACAAGAGTGAGTGATGGAGTTTGAGTATGGATTGGTCAAGTGGAGAGGGCAATGTACATGGAGAGCATTATACTTTCTAGGCAAAGTAGGGCTGAGATAAAGTGGGTCCGGTGAAAGGCGAGGCCAAGGGAGCTTAGGATAAAGGCAGAGCAGAAGTTGAGGTGTAAGGACATGAGAAAGTTATAGTGTTTACTATAATTTGTCGAGCCGAAGTCGACTGTCTTAGGTTAGACTAACTTTCTGTTATTCTGCTCATTCTAGGCCCCCTTGAGATCATTCATAGATTAGTCCTAGGGTAAGAAGTAATAGAATGACCGAAGTTCATAGTATTGTGAGTAGGGGGTGTGGTAGTTGGACAGCTCATGGGAGGGGGAGGAGTAGGGCGATTTCTAAGTCGAATAGAAGGAATAAGATGGCTACTGAGGAAGAATCGAATAGAGAATGGGAGGCGAGCAGAGCCAAGGGGGTCGAAACCACATTCGTATGGTGAGAGTTTTTCTGTATCTGGGTTAGTTTGGGCTAATCACAGGTTGATGATTATTAGGATAGTGCTTAGTGTAAATGATAGGGTGAATATAAATGTAATTATGTTTATTGCTCTTCTCTGGGTTAATAACCAGATTTAAAAGATTGGAAGTCAGTTGTAATAATTATACTAGAAGAGCAGGATCCTCATCAGTAAATTGAAATATATAGGAACAGTCAAATTACATCAACGAAGTGTCAGTATCAAGCTGCTGCTTCGAAGCCAAAGTGATGGTTAGATGTAAAGTGAAATTTAATTAGTCGAAGGAGGCAGATGGTAAGAAAGGTAGAGCCGATGATAACGTGAAGTCCGTGGAATCCAGTAGCTACGAAGAATGTGGAGCCGTAGATTCCGTCAGCGATTGAGAAGGGGGCGTCGTAGTATTCTGTGGCTTGAAGCAGTGTGAAGTAAAATCCTAGTAGGATAGTCAGGGATAAGGCTTGAGTTGCTTGTTTTCGGTTACAGTTGGCAATGTTGTGATGAGCTCAAGTTACGGTAACCCCAGAGGCTAGGAGAATTGCGGTATTGAGTAAGGGGACTTCTAGGGGGTTTAGGGGATTGATTCCAGTGGGGGGTCATAGGCCTCCTAGCTCGGGTGTGGGGGCCAGACTTGAATGGAAGAATGCTCAGAAGAATCCAAGAAAGAAAAAGGCTTCGGATGTAATGAATAAGATTATTCCGTATCGTAGGCCTTTTTGGACGAAAGGGGTGTGATGACCCTGAAAGGTACTTTCTCGAATAATATCTCGTCATCATTGAAGTATAACAAGAGCTATGGATGCTAAACCGGCAATTAGTAAGTGTATTGCGTTGCTGTGAAATCATATAATTAGGCCGGAGGTTGTGAGTAGAGCAGCAATGGCGCCAAAGATAGGTCAAGGGCTTGGGTCAACTAAGTGGTATGAGTGAGCTTGGTGTGCCATTAGATGTTCTCTTGTAAGTATAAGCTGAGCAGGAGTACGAAAACATAGGCTTGGATTATTGCAACGGCTAGTTCTAGAATTGTTAGGAGGAGTAGGATGGATGAGACAATAATGGAGATGGCGGGGGCGATGTATAGGAGGGCTATAGTGGCGGTGGAGATGAGTTGGATTAATAGATGTCCAGCGGTTAAGTTTGCAGTTAGTCGTACGCCGAGGGCGAGTGGACGAATTGCTAAGCTGATAGTTTCGATTAAGATGAGAGCTGGGATTAGTGGTGTTGGGGTCCCTTCTGGTAAAATATGTCCTAGAGAAATAGATGGTTGGTTTCGGAGGCCAATAAGGATTGTGCCAAGTCATAGTGGAAACGCTAGTGCTATGTTTATAGATAATTGGGTTGTGGGTGTGAATGTATAGGGTAATAGGCCTAGGAGGTTAGTTATTAAGAGTATTACTATAAGTGATAATAGGATAAGGGTTCATTTATGGCCAGGTTTATTTAGGGGGAGTATTAATTGCTTGGTGGTTAGTTTAATGGCCCATAATTGTAAGGTTGAAGTGCGATTTGTAATTCAACGATTGTTTGGAGAAGGTAATAGTAGGGTGGGGAATAGTATGGAGATAAGGATTAGGGGGATGCCTAATAGTTGAGGGCTGGAGAATTGGTCGAAGAGGGTTAGAGTCATGGTCAAGGTCATGATATGAGGTTCTTAGAGGGTTTAGTTTTATTGGATGGTGGGTTGGGGAGATATATGGATGAGGCTTTGGGTTGTATAATTAGTAGGAAGATTAGTCAGGACGAGAATATGATGAGAAATCAGGGATTTGGGTTTAGTTGAGGCATGTCATTAAGGAGGAAGTGGCGCCTCTTTCTCTAGCTTAAAAGGCTAGTGCTGTAGCATAGCTTCTTAATGATAAAGATGAGAGAAGGGATGACCAGTTTTCGAAGTGTGGGAGAGGGGTGGATTCAACTACGATTGGTATAAAGCTGTGGTTAGCGCCACAGATTTCTGAGCATTGGCCGTAGAAAATTCCGGGGCGGGTTGTAATGAAAGAGGTTTGGTTTAGGCGTCCTGGAATTGCGTCTGTTTTTACACCTAAGGTTGGTACTGCTCATGAGTGTAATACATCTGCAGCGGTAATGATTATTCGGATTGGAGATTCCATGGGGACTACAACACGGTTGTCTACTTCTAAAAGTCGAAAGTAACCCGAGGGAAGTTCTGGTGTGGGAATTATGTAGGAGTCAAAGGACAGGTCTTTAAAGTCTGTGTATTCGTATGATCAGTATCATTGATGTCCAATTGCCTTTAAAGTTAGGTCTGGTTCGTCAATTTCGTCTATTATGTAGAGAATCTGCAGGGAGGGGAGGGCTAGTAGGATCAGTACGATGGCTGGAAGGATAGTCCAGATAAGCTCTACTTCTTGGGCATCGACTGAGTTGGAGGATAATTTTTCTATAAGTATTAGAGTTAAGAGGTAAAGTACAAGGCTGCAAATTGCTAGTGCAACTATGAGGGCGTGGTCGTGAAATTCGATAAGTTCTTCTATGATAGGGGATGATGCGTCTTGAAATCCGAGTTGTGAGGGGTTGGCCACATGAGATGTACAGGAGTTTAACCTGTGACTTAGTCTTGACAAGGCTAGGTAATAGATTTACTAACTTCTCATGAGAAAGAAGCATAAGTGGTTAGTGCAGTTGGCTTGAAACCAGCATGAGGAGGTTCGATTCCTTCCTTTCTCGCACTTGGACATAGGCTGGTTCTTCGAATGTGTGGTGTGGAGGCGGGCAGCCGTGGATTCATTCAATGTTCGTGGAAGTTTGTTGTGGTTGTTGGATTTTTCGTTTGGAAGAGAGTGCCTCTCAAATGATGAATATGAGTATAATGACAGCGGTTATGGAGATTAAGGATCCGATGGATGAGGCGGTGTTTCATAGGGTGTAGGCGTCCGGGTAGTCAGAGTATCGTCGAGGCATTCCGGCTAAGCCTAAGAAGTGCTGAGGGAAGAAGGTAAGATTTACGCCGGTGAATATAACCCCGAAATGGGCTTTTGCTCAGGTCTGGTGTAGGGTGAATCCGGTGAATAGTGGAAATCAGTGTGTGAATCCAGCTAAAATGGCAAAGACAGCCCCTATAGATAGGACGTAGTGAAAGTGTGCGACTACATAGTATGTGTCGTGAAGGGCGATGTCGAGAGAAGAATTGGCAAGAACGATGCCGGTTAGGCCTCCGATAGTAAAAAGGAAGATAAAGCCTAGGGCTCATAAAATGGGTGGTTCTCATTTGATTGTGCCGCCGTGGAGTGTGGCTAGTCAGCTAAAGACTTTAATACCGGTAGGGATGGCAATGATTATGGTAGCGGAGGTGAAGTAGGCTCGTGTGTCAACGTCTATTCCGACGGTGAATATGTGGTGAGCTCAAACAATAAAGCCGAGAAATCCAATGGATAATATAGCTCATACTATTCCTATGTAGCCAAAAGGCTCTTTTTTGCCAGCATAGTAGGCTACAACGTGGGAAATGATTCCGAATCCAGGGAGAATAAGAATGTAAACCTCGGGGTGGCCGAAGAATCAGAATAGATGTTGATACAGAATTGGGTCCCCTCCTCCTGCAGGATCAAAGAATGTAGTGTTTAGATTTCGATCGGTAAGAAGTATTGTAATACCAGCGGCGAGGACGGGCAAAGATAAAAGAAGAAGGATGGCGGTGATTAGGACTGACCATACGAATAGGGGGGTTTGATATTGTGTTAGGGCTGGGGGTTTTATGTTAATAGCAGTTGTAATAAAGTTAATTGCTCCTAGAATGGAGGATACTCCTGCTAGGTGGAGGGAGAAGATAGCAAGGTCTACGGAGGCACCTGCATGAGCTAGGTTTCCAGCTAATGGGGGATATACTGTTCACCCGGTTCCAACTCCAGTTTCTACTGTAGAAGATGCTAATAGGAGTAAAAAGGATGGGGGTAGGAGTCAGAAGCTTATGTTATTTATTCGTGGGAAAGCTATATCTGGGGCTCCGATTATGAGGGGTACAAGTCAGTTTCCAAACCCTCCAATTATTACTGGTATGACTATAAAGAAAATTATGACGAAAGCATGGGCTGTGACGATGACATTGTAAATCTGGTCGTCACCTAATAGAGTGCCGGGTTGGCCTAGTTCAGCACGGATGAGTAGGCTTAGGGCGGTGCCTACTATTCCTGCTCATGCGCCGAAGATAAGATATAATGTGCCGATGTCTTTGTGGTTAGTCGAGAATAATCATCGAGTGATATATGTCACAGGTAAGATGGCTGAGAGAATTAAGCGTTAGGCTGTAGTCCTTTTTACAGAGGTTCAAGTCCTCTTCTTATCGGCTCTGTAGTGAAGTTCATATTGAGTTGCAAGCTCAGTGATGCGTGCTGAGTGCATGCCGGAGCCTATGTAGGCAGAAGCCCGCGGGATTGGGCACTTAGCTGTTAACTAAGGATTCATGGGATCGAGGCCCATCTGTCTAGTGAGGCTTTAGCTTAATGAAAGCGTCCGATTTGCATTTGGGAGATACAGGTTAATATCCTGTTGGCCTTAGCAGAAACTAAGAGAATTTTACTCTTATTTAAGGCTTTGAAGGCCTTTGGTTTAGTTATCCTAAGTTTCTAGATCATGGGGATGATTATTGGGGAGACGGGTAAAATGGTGATTGAAAGGGAGGTAAGGATGGCAATGAAGGTGTTTGTGGACATGCTCGTGCTTCAGGCCTTTATATGGTTGGAGGTGTTGGGGGGGAGAGTAATTGTGGCGTGGTACATAAGTCGTAGATAGAAGAAGAGCCCGAGGAGGGACAATAGGGAAATAGCGACTGCTAGGGGGGTTATTTCTTGAATAGTAAGTTCTTGAAGAATTATTCATTTAGGTAAAAATCCTGATAGGGGAGGTAGCCCAGCCAAGGATAGAAGAGTTATTGTTAGGCTTGCATTGATTGTGGGGGATTTGGTTCAGGAGATTAATAGTGTGGGGAGGTTTGTAGTTTTAGTTGTATTTATGGAAAGAAATACAGGTGTTGTTATGAGGACATAAAGGCAGAAGGTTAGGGTGGTGAGCTTGGGGTTATAGATGATGATTGCGGTTATTCATCCGAGGTGGGAGATGGAGGAGAAGGCTATGATTTTACGGATTTGTGTTTGGTTTAGTCCTATTCATCCGCCGACTGCGGTGGAGGCAATGGCCAGGGTAGTTAGTAGAGCGGGGCTTAGGGATTGCGAAATTAGGATTAGGATAGCTAGGGGAGGGAGTTTAATTACTGTGGAGAGAAGAAGGGCAGTAGTAAGGGAAGTCCCTTGTAGAACTTCTGGGAATCAAAAGTGGAACGGGGCTAGTCCGAGTTTTATGGCGATTGCTGAGGTTAGTAGTAGGGAGGCTGTGGGGTTGGTTAGTTGGGTGATGTCTCATTGGCCTGTAGATCAGGCATTGATTATGCTGGAGAATAATATTAGGGCGGATGCTGAGGCTTGAATTAGGAAGTATTTGATGGATGCTTCTACAGCTCGGGGGTGGTGGTGTTTAGAAATGAGGGGAATGGTGGCAAGGGTATTGATTTCTAATCCAATTCAGGCAAGTGCTCAGTGGTTACTAGATATTGTAATTGTGGATCCCAAAATGATGCTGATTATCGAGATTAATTTAGCGTGTGGGTTCATTAGTAAAGGAGGGGGTTAAACCGTCATTTCCGGGGTATGGGCCCGATAGCTTGATTAGCTGACCTTACTAGGAAATAATATAGAGGAAGTATGAAGAGTTTTGATCTCTTTTGTGTAGGTTCGATTCCTACTTTTCTAATTCGGCAGGAAATGAGAGGGTTGTGTACCTCTATGTTCACTTTATCATAGTGGTCCTTAAGCTTCAGGCACATTTCCACAGGGCGGTTTTCTTGAATATGGGGGAAGACCTGCAAATGAAACTGGTATGCTTGTATGTCATAGGCAGAAGGCTAGAGTGAGTGGTAGGAAATTTTTTCATAATAAGTGTATTAGTTGGTCATACCGGAACCGTGGGTATGAGGCTCGAATTCATAGGAAGCCTGAGGATAGTAGGAGGGTCTTTGTAGCTAGGATCATAGGAAGAAGTTGAGGCGAGAGGTCTAGTGAACTGGGGTTGATAAATAGGATGGTGGTTATTATATTTATTAGTATGATGTTGGCATATTCCGCTAGGAAGAATAGGGCAAATGGACCTGCAGCATATTCCACATTGAACCCGGAGACTAGCTCTGACTCTCCTTCAGTTAAGTCAAATGGGGCTCGGTTGGTCTCTGCAAGTGTAGAAATATACCATATTATTGCTAAAGGTCAGGTTGCAAAGATTAGGTATAGGGGTTCTTGGGTTGTGGCAAGGGTGTTTAGGTTGAAGCTCCCGCATAGGATGATAATAGACAGCAAGATAATTGCGAGTGTTACTTCGTAGGAGATTGTCTGTGCGACTGCTCGTAGGGCACCAATTAGTGCGTATTTTGAATTGGAGGCCCATCCGGATAGTAGAATGGAGTATACTGCTAAGCTGGATATTGCTAGGAGAAACAGGAGGCTGAGGTTTAAGTCTGTTAGGGGAAGTGGGATGGGCAGAGGGATTCAGATGGTAAGGGCTAGGAGCAGGGCTAGAATAGGAGTGATGGTGAATAAGAGGGGGGATGATGTTGAAGGGCGGATGGGTTCTTTAATGAAGAGTTTAATTCCGTCTGCAACAGGCTGAAGTAGGCCTAATGGGCCTACAATGTTGGGTCCTTTTCGGGCTTGTATGTAGCTTAGGATTTTTCGTTCAATGAGCGTAAGGAAAGCTACAGCAATTAGGATGGGGATGGCATAGGAAATGAATATAATTAGGTAGTTTGTGGGGAACATATGATAATAGCTAGGGAGAGGACTTGAACCTCTGGGTAAAGGGCTTAAGCCTTTTGCATTTTTCCGGGCTCTGCCACGCTAGCTATCCTTGTCTAGGATGTGGGGTAGTTTGGAGTGCTCTTGTTAGTTAAGTTGGTTTCACTAATTAGGGCGGAGGCGTGTGATTTATATTGGCCTCACTGCCCCGGTCCTTTCGTACTGGGGGCAGTAATGCATAGATAGAAACCGACCTGGATTGCTCCGGTCTGAACTCAGATCACGTAGGACTGTTAATCGTTGAACAAACGAACCCTTAATAGCGGCTGCACCATTAGGATGTCCTGATCCAACATCGAGGTCGTAAACCTCCTTGTCGATAGGGGCTCTTGAAGGAGATTGCGCTGTTATCCCTGGGGTAGCTTGGTCCATTAATCAATTATATTGGGTCTGGTTACTGTTAGTACTTTGAGATGTAGGTTCTAGGTTAAGATGTTATGGTCTTGTTTTTGGAGGTTTGTTTGTTCTCCAAGGTCGCCCCAACCGAAAAATTAAGGTCAGATAAGGTACATAAGGGTGAGCCATGTTGGCTGAGAGAGTGTTGTATTGACCTGAAATTTTTAAGTTCCACAGGGTCTTCTCGTCTTGTGTCGTGATTCCTGCTTTTGCACAGGAAGATCAATTTCATTGATTATCTGCAAGAGACAGTTGAGGCCTCGTTTTGCCATTCATACAAGTCTCGATTTATGAGACAATTGATTGCGCTACCTTCGCACGGTTAGGATACCGCGGCCGTTAAACTTTGGTCACCGGGCAGGCCTCACCTTCAATACTTGTGCCGGCTGAAGGCTATGTTTTTGGTAAACAGTCGGGCCTTGGATTTGCCGAGTTCCTTTTGCAGATTTTAATCTCTCTGGCAGGCGCTCCGGAGTTGGGGTAACAGGCTGGTCAAATATTTAGTCTTGTGTGGTGGCTATATAAGTTGGGCTGTTAATAAACTAGTGTGTAAGCTTGCGCCTAGAGAAGTGGTAGGGGTGAATCTTCAAATTACTCATTCTAGCATAAATTCTCCTATAATCATAGGTTGACCCACTAAAAGTTGAGGGGTTCGTAGTGTTTTTGGATTTTTTGTAGGGAGCTTTGACGCACTCTTAGTTGATGACTGCTTGAAGGCCAACATGTATGAAAATGGTTGGATTACCCTCTAGCATAGGTTGGATCCTAATTTAAAGGAGCTGTACCTCCTTTAAATAGCTCCTAAACTTTCTCATTCAGGTTAGCACGGTGTGGGCCTGTAGGGAGGTTTAGGGGTGAACTTATATTCATTTTGTGGGTAACCAGCTATCACCCAGCTCGATTGGCTTTTCACCTCTACTAGCAAGTCTTCCCACTCTTTTGCCACAGGGACGGGTTAGCTCATAGTAGCTGCTTGCAAGTAGCTCGCATGGGTTTCGGGGAGGCAAGCTAAAGTTCGCTGTGCTTGATTGTTCTCGCTAGATCATGATGCAAAAGGTACAAGGATTAATCTTTGCTGTTTTATGCTCAGTATTTCATTATTATTTCAACTTTCCCTTACGGTACAAGGTCTCTATTGCGTCTGGTGACTTTTCTATCGCCTATACTAAGAGGAGAAAAAATGTTTTAATAATCTTGTGTGGAAATTTGATGAGTTAAAGTGCTTGGCTGAGCTAGAGTTGGCATCAGGTCGGTCCCCGTTGAGGAACATCTTTCAGGTGTAAGCTGAATGCTTTGTAGTTTGTAGCTACGTCCTGGTATGCTAAGTGCACCTTCCGGTACACTTACCTTGTTACGACTTACCTCATCTTTAGCAGGAGTGGGTGTATTAAATATGGGGTGTGTTGCTTGTGAGGAGGGTGACGGGCGGTATGTACGTGCCCTAGGGCCAGTTTAAAGTGGACTTTCTGATTCCGCTTTACTACTAAATCCGCCTTCTAAGGGTGTTTCATTTCCTTTTCCGTTAAAATAGGGGGTATGTTCTATGTTAGAAAATGTAGCCCATTTCTTCCACCTCATGGGCTATACCTTGACCTGTCTTGCTAGTGACGGACTATTGTGCTTGCTGTTGTTCTTTCAGTAGGCAAGCTGGCGACGGCGGTATGTAGGCTGCTTTAAGGCAAGAGGTGGTTAGGTGAATCGTGGAGTATCGATTATAGAACAGGCTCCTCTAGGTGGGTATAGGGCACCGCCAAGTCCTTAGAGTTTTAAGCGTTTGTGCTCGTAGTTCTCGGGCGAATGCTTTGGTAAAGCAAGCATCTAGGTTTAGGGCCGAGCATAGTGGGGTATCTAATCCCAGTTTGTTTCTTGGCTTTCGTGGTGTATAATTGATCTCTTAGTGCTAGGGCCGTTTATTGTGGAGGTTTTTGGTGCTATCTTGGGCGTATGACAGCTTGGATGCATTTTGGTCCTAGTTAATTGGATAGCATGTTTCCACTCTTTACGCCGTATACCATTAACTTGGGCCTCTTGTATGACCGCGGTGGCTGGCACAAGATTTACCGGCCCTGAGTCATTATGACTAAGTCGAGTTTACACTCATGGCTTAATGTTAATTACTGCTGAAAACCCGTGAGGGTGTGGCTGGGCTAGGTGTTTTGGGCTACTGGATGGGGTGAGCCTGATACCTGCTCCTTCTGCCTGTAGGTAAGGCACGTGGTCGAGGGCATTTGCACTGGAGCGCGGATACTTGCATGTATATATCTAATGATAGTCAATGGTAAGGTTAGGACTAAGTCTTTTGTTCTCGGGCAGTGGAGTGCGTACCGTCTTGACATCTTCAGTGTCATGCTTTGCTGTAAGCTACGAGGAC